CTAAAAAGTATGATCCTTTCTCGAACGGGCCTTATCGTGGAATAATCCATTTTATTTTTTCCCCTTCAATCATAAATAAAATTCCCATCGGAAATTCCATCGGAACTCTTTGGATAAATAAGATCCACGAGATCCTTATTGCTACTAGTTATCGAGAATTTGAAAAAAGAATAGCTGCATTTGATCGAAAATCAATATCAACGGAAATTCGTAATGGTAATTTCTTGAATTTTATTAGTGAATTTGCTGTAAAATCAATATGCTCAATAAAAATATGGATACATAGGATAAATACAAGAAAAGATAAGAAGAGATGCGCCCCCCCCCTACATACTTTATAACTTCTCCTACAAAGAAACTGATAATACCAATATTATTAGTAATTCCATCAATTATTCGTCTATCAAAAAAATGTGCTAATTCAGCTAATCCTCTTATACCTTTAGTGAAAGATGTTGCATAAAAATCATCTATGTAACCACGATTATATGACCAACCATATATCACATTTATTATTTTGTCCCCAAAAATTATATTAGGCCCTTTTTTAACAACTGAATTAATTAAGTTCAAATTTTGTAAAGATGAATAAACAGGCTTATATAAAATGCATGCTATAAGTATTCCAAAAGAGGCTATACTGACTGAAAAAATTGCATTTATCAAAAATTCATACCAATCCACAGAATTGGTCAAATTTTTATGTAAAGGGTTTATAGACGTGGTTAACCATTTAGATAATAGATTAAAATACTCTCCTTCTTGACGGAAAGGAATTCCTATGGCTCCAACAAACAAAGTAAATAGGACCAATACAAGCAGAGAGAATAGCATAGTATTATCCGATTCGTGGGGATATAAAAAATTTTTCTTATTCCAAGTTTCAAAGTGAGTAATAAAGGGTTGGTTTATTTTTTTTAGATTACTACCAATTTGATATGTATTTTTTGAAAAAAAAGAATTCCTCTCATTATTATTCATTGTTAATAACGTTACTAAACTCAATTTTTTTTTACTCGCTTTTGTACCCTCTTTACCCCATAGAGATATTGAATGGAACGAGCTCATTTTTTTACCACTGTAATTTTGAAAATTAATGTTTAAATGCCCTTCAAAAGTAAGTAAATAAATTCGAAACATATAAAATGCAGTTAACCCGGCTGTGGAACAAGCTATTATTGCGAAAATCGGCGAATATAACCAAGTATCATTAAGAATTTCATCTTTGGACCAAAAACAGGCAAGTGGTGGAATACCACAAAGAGAAAGTGTACCTAATAAAAAAGCCGTTTTTGTAATTGGCACATATTTTGTTAAACCGCCCATAAGAACCACATTCTGACTTTTATCTGGAGAATATCCAACGATAGCTTCCATTGAATGAATAATGGATCCGGATCCTAAAAACAATAATGCTTTCGAATAAGCATGAGTAATCAAATGAAATAAAGCAGCTCGATACGAGCCCATGCCTAAAGCTAACATCATATAACCCAATTGAGACATTGTAGAATAGGCTAAACTTCTCTTAATATCTTTTTGAGCAAGAGCTAAAGTAGCTCCTAATAGTACTGTTATTATACTTATTAAAGATATTAGATTCATTATGTAAGGTATAACTATGAAAAGAGGAAGAAGCCGAGCAACAAGAAAAATGCCCGCTGCTACCATCGTAGCAGCATGGATAAGAGCCGAAATAGGGGTAGGCCCCTCCATGGCATCGGGTAGCCATACATGAAGAGGGAATTGCGCAGATTTAGCAATTGCACCGGAAAATAATAGAAAAGCACACAAAGTAACAAATAAAAAATTTAAATCATTATTATAACTTAAGCTATTAAATATTTCGAACAACTCCCGAAATTCAAAACTACCTGTTATCCAATAAAGACCCAAAATTCCTAAGAATAAACCAAAATCCCCTATCCGATTAGTTACAAAAGCTTTTTGACAAGCATTTGCCGCAACAGGTCGTGTGAACCAAAAACCTATTAATAGATAAGAACACATGCCAACCAATTCCCAAAAAATATAAATTTGTATCAAATTAGAACTAGTAACCAATCCCAACATGGAAGTATTGAAAAAACTCATATAAGCAAAAAATCTTACATATCCTTGATCATGAGACATATAATTATCACTATAAATAAGAACAATAATTCCAACAGTAGTGATTAATATTAACATAATAGAAGTAAGTGGGTCGATCAAGTGTCCGAACTCTAAAGAAAAATCATTATTGATAGTCCAAGACCATACATATTGATATATGGAATTGCTATTTATTTGCCCAATAGAAAGATCAGCCGAAAAAAGCAGAAGTATACTTAATAAGAAAACACTAGGAAAAGCCCACATACGACGAATACTTTTGGTTGCCGTCGGAAAAAGGAGAAGCCCTACTCCTATTAACACAGGAACTGTAAGTGGAACCAAAGGTATGATCCATGCGTATGGATATGTATGTTCCATAAAAAATAAAACCCCCTTTTATTATGAATTTTTAGTATTAAATTATTAATTAATTGTTTCCGATTCACCAGATCTTATTTCTTTTGTAAAGAGCTCAATAAAAAAATTAAGATATGCAAGACCTCATTTTTATATTTTTAATTATTCTGATTCTTTACCAAATCCGTCAAATATGCAAATAAAGAAGTTACAATTGATGAAATGATATAACCGTTACTAGTGAAAAGTTAATACTTAATTATTAAGATTAAGTAATATCTTTATGCAGATATAGAAAATGAAAATTTCAATTATTTTTATAAATAAAAAATTGTACCAAATAAGAGTACTTAATTTTGATATGAATCATAGGAACTACCAAGGTCAATAACTTCGCCCAAGAAAAAGGACCCATTAATGAGTTTTTTATTCCGAATCATTAACGGGTTAATTGTAGAATATAATTCTACAAATTATTTATTGTCTTCCATTCCATTTCAATAAAATATATTTAGTTTTATAGATGTATTCTCTCTTTTAGCTTGACCCATTAATAGAATAAAAACGTGAATCTTTGTTTTTATTAGTTTTTGGGTTTATTTCTTATTTTTTAACTTTTTGATATATTTTATTACAAATTATTATAAGCACGCCGAAAATAAACCAAAGAATCCTTTTCTTTTTTTATTGTATTCTTTAGTTTATCAGATTTCCTTGGTACATTTGATACTATAGTTTGAATACACAGATATTAACGGCATCCATTACTATTAGTATAGTAGTAATTCTTTGTTCGTCCGGATAGTTTATTTTATGTACTATATATGTACTATAAATATTTTATGTGATTTTCACAGATAGGGATCCATAATTTTGTTTTTTATGCCAGTAGTATCATCTATAAAATAGATAGATAGATGTCTTTCACATCCAACTATAGCAATGAGTAGTAATCTCTTAATTTTGAATGGCAGTCCCCAAAAAACGTACTTCTATGTCAAAAAAACGTATTCGTAAAAATTATTGGAAAAAGAAGGGATATTGGGCAGCATTAAAAGCCCTTTCATTATCAAAATCTCTTTCGACCGGAAATTCAAAAAGTTTTTTTGTGCCAACAAATAAATAATAAAACTTTGGAATAATCTGAATCGGAACTGACTCAAAAATGAGTTAGTTTTTTTATATGTTCTATATAATTCACAGCCCACTCTTTTGAACTTATCAATAAGAAATAAAAATGGTACCTTAGTTCTGTTACCAAAAAGTTATAAAGGACGTTTTTTAGTTCTATCTCTAGATGGGTCTTCCCTCTATCTAGGGATAGAACTATCTAGTTATAACAGTTCGATTCCAACAGAGGATAAACTACGCGAGAGCTTATTGTTAAGTTAAATATAACGGAACATGAGAAATACTATTATTGAACGTTCAAATACCTATTAAAATGGGTTTGTATTCGTGAATTTGAATCTTTCCTAAACATGAATTAACTACTTAAATCTCGACGTTTGAGTATGAATAAGTTATTATGATTTCGAACAAGCCGCTATGGTGAAATCGGTAGACACGCTGCTCTTAGGAAGCAGTGCTAGAGCATCTCGGTTCGAGTCCGAGTGGCGGCATGGGATCTTCTAAAAGAGATAGAATAAGTTCTATAAGTAATGAAATTCCCGATTTCCATTCCATAATCATAATTAAGGGACTATCCCCTTAATTTATTTTAAAAACATAAAAATATGCTATTTTTGACTTTCGAACATATATTAACTCATATATCCCTTTCTATTGTTTCCGTTTTAATTACAATTTATTTGATAACCTTATTAGTGGATGAAATAGTAGAACTAGATAATTCATCAGAAAAAGGGATGATAGCTATCTTTTTCTGTATAACGGGATTATTAATCACGCGGTGGATTTATTCGCAACATTTTCCATTAAGTGATTTATATGAATCATTAATCTTCCTTTCATGGAGTTTCTCCATGATTCATATGGTTCCATATTTTAAAAAACATAAAAATAATTTAAATGCAATAACCGCGCCAAGTGCTCTTTTTACCCAAGGCTTTGCTACTTCAGGTATTTTAACTGAAATGCATCAATCCGCAGCATTAGTGCCTGCTCTACAATCCCAATGGTTAATGATGCATGTAAGTATGATGGTATTGGGCTATGCGGCTCTTTTATGTGGATCATTATTATCAGTAGCTCTTTTAGTCATTACATTTCGAAAAGACATAAGGATTTTCGGTAAAAGCAATTATTTCGTAAATGAATTACTTTCCTTTGATGAGAGCCAATACATAAATAAAAGAAGCAATATTTTACGAATGAATTCCGTTCTTTCTGATAGGAATTATCACAAGTACCAATTGATTCAACAATTGGATTATTGGAGTTATCGTGTTATTAGTCTAGGGTTTATCTTTTTAACTGTCGGTATTCTTTCAGGAGCAGTATGGGCTAATGAGGCATGGGGATCGTATTGGAATTGGGACCCAAAAGAAACTTGGGCCTTTATTACTTGGACCATATTTGCAATT